AGTAAGGTGCCTGATTAAAGGACTATTTTGATAGAATAGAACAAGTATAAACTACCCTTATTATAACTATGTCTTATAGAAAATTCTATAACTAAAGAAATCAAAATTCTTTGTGCATTAACACTTAAACATAAAAAGGTAAGCTAATATAAGCTGTTAGGTTCATACCCTGAATATAGAATATCTTTCTCCTTTTTAATTAAATATTCCAGCAAAATACTATTTATATTCACATTAATCATTAGAACATTTATAGTAATTAGATCTAGAAATTGAATAAGAATATGAATAGGATTAGAAATTAATTTAATAGCATTTTCCCCATTAATCTCTAAAGCAAAAAATACCCCAATATCTGAAAGATGTATAATATACTTTCTAGTTCAAGTATTAGGATCAGCACTATTTCTATTAAGAATTACCCATAATATAATAAATATAAACTGAATAATAACAATAAACTGAACAACAACCATTATAACTTTAAGAATCCTTATTAAAACCGGCACTCCCCCATTTCATATATGAGTACCTATAACAATAGAGAAAATATCATGAAATAATTGCCTATTATTAATAACCTGACAAAAAATTGCACCTATATTTATTTTAACCAATATCACTAAATATTCATTATTCCCTATAATTATCATCATAGCAGTATGAGTAGGGGCAATTGGCGGATTAAATCAAAGATCACTACGAAAAATAATAGCATATTCATCAATAAATCATACTGGATGAATATTAGCATGTATTATAATATCTAATAACCTATGAATAATTTATATTTCAATTTATTCAATTAATACTTTAATAATAATTTATTTCTTCAAAAAGGAAAACTTATTCTTTATTAATCAAGTACCTTCCAAAAATTTAACTTTAATCATAAAAATAAATTTAATTATAATTTTTATAAGAATAGGAGGATTACCTCCATTTTTAGGATTTATACCTAAATGGATAGTAATCAATTTAATAATAAATATAAATACCTTTTTAACTACTTTCATTATAGTTATAATGTCCCTAATTACCCTATTTTATTATATTCGAATTGTAGCACCCTTAATTATCATAAATTCATCTTCCTCAAAATGAAAATCACCCGTTAAAAACAGATTATTAATACCTATTATTTTTATAATATTAACCTCATTTATATTACCTATTATATATTTATTAAATATGTAAAGCTTTAAGTTAATTAAAACTATTAACCTTCAAAGTTAAATATAAGCATGCTTAAGCTTTAGCTTACTAAACTACTTCAGAATTGCATTCTAATATCATAATAAATTGACTATAAAGCCCATAACAGAGGGTTATACCATAAATAAATTTACAATTTATTGCCTTTATTTTCAGCCACTCTATTTTTGAATAAATGATTATATTCCACAAATCATAAAGATATCGGAACTTTATACTTTATCTTCGGACTATGAGCCGGAATAGTAGGAACCTCATTAAGATGATTAATCCGAATTGAATTAAGTCAACCCGGTTCATTCATTGGAGATGATCAAATTTATAATGTAATTGTTACAGCACACGCCTTCGTTATAATCTTCTTTATAGTTATACCTGTCATAATTGGAGGATTTGGAAATTGACTTGTTCCTTTAATAATTGGTGCTCCAGATATAGCCTTCCCCCGAATAAATAATATAAGATTTTGACTATTACCCCCATCATTATCCTTACTATTAACAAGTAGAATTGTAGAAAGGGGGGCAGGAACAGGATGAACCGTTTATCCCCCACTTTCTACTAACATCGCCCATAGAGGAGCATCAGTGGATTTAACTATCTTCTCTCTACACTTAGCAGGGGTATCATCCATTCTAGGAGCTGTAAATTTTATTTCAACAATTATTAATATACGACCTTCAGGTATATCACCTGAACGCATTCCATTATTCGTCTGATCTGTAGGAATTACTGCCCTATTACTATTATTATCATTACCTGTATTAGCAGGTGCTATTACCATACTATTAACAGACCGAAACTTCAATACATCATTTTTTGATCCTTCAGGAGGAGGAGACCCTATTTTATACCAACATTTATTTTGATTTTTTGGTCACCCAGAAGTATATATTTTAATTTTACCAGGATTTGGATTAATTTCCCATATTATTAGTAAAGAGAGAGGGAAAAACGAAACCTTCGGATCATTAGGAATAATCTATGCCATAATTGCAATTGGATTATTAGGATTTATTGTTTGAGCCCATCATATATTTACAGTGGGAATAGATGTTGATACACGTGCATATTTTACATCAGCCACAATAATTATTGCCGTACCCACAGGTATTAAAATTTTTAGATGACTGGCCACTCTACATGGATGTTCAATAAATTTTTCTCCTTCTATATTATGAGCACTAGGATTTGTATTTTTATTTACAATAGGTGGATTAACTGGAGTAATTCTAGCTAATTCATCTATTGACATTATTCTACATGATACTTATTATGTTGTTGCCCACTTCCATTATGTACTATCTATAGGAGCCGTATTCGCTATTATAGGAAGATTTATCCAATGATACCCCTTATTCACGGGGATAACTATAAATCCCCAATGACTAAAAATACAATTTATAATTATATTTACAGGAGTAAATATAACCTTCTTCCCCCAACATTTTTTAGGGTTAAATGGTATACCTCGACGATATTCAGACTACCCAGACAGATTTATGACTTGAAACATTATTTCATCAATTGGATCTACAATCTCACTAATCGGAGTAATAATTTTCATTTTAATTATTTGAGAAAGAATAATTGCCAAACGGCAAGTATTATTCCCAATAAATATAAATTCTAGAATTGAATGACTACAAAGAACCCCTCCTAGAGAACACTCATATAACGAATTACCCATAATTTCTACATTTCAATATGGCAGATTAGTGCAATGAATTTAAACTTCATATATAAAGATAAATCTTTTATTGAAAATTCCATCATGAAATAATATCTCAACCCAAGATGCTAACTCCCCTCTAATAGAACAACTTATTTTCTTTCACGATCATACTATATTAATTCTCACAATAATTACTATTATAGTAATATATTTAATATCAACACTATTTATTAACAAATATATTAATCGGTTCCTACTAGAAGGACAGACCATTGAATTAATTTGAACTATTCTTCCTGCCATTACCTTAATTTTCATTGCATTACCATCACTACGAATTTTATATATCATAGATGAAATTAATAACCCATTAATCACCATCAAAGCAATTGGTCATCAATGATTTTGAAGATATGAATATTCAGACTTTAATAATATTGAATTCGATTCATATATAAAGCCATCTAATGAACTAACAATAAATGAATTCCGATTACTAGATGTAGATAACCGAATCATTATACCTATCAATACGCCCGTACGTATTCTAGTTACTGCCACAGATGTTATCCATTCATGAACCATTCCTTCGTTGGGAATTAAGATTGATGCAACCCCCGGACGATTAAATCAAGGATCATTTAATATTAAACGACCAACAATTATATATGGTCAATGCTCTGAAATCTGTGGAGCAAATCACAGATTTATACCTATTGTTATAGAATCAGTTAATATCCCTAGATTTATTAAATGACTAAATTCTAATTCATTAAGTAACTTAAAGTAAGTACCGGTCTCTTAAACCGTAATATAGTATCTAACAACTACTCTTAATGAATGAACTAGTTTAAACAAAAACATTAGCCTGTCAGACTAAAGTTATTTTCATAAATGTTCATTAATACCCCAGATAGCACCTCTATGATGAAGAATTTTATTTATTATATTTATTATTTCTCTTATAGCAACATACTCCAACTTGTATTTCCTATGAATACCAAGAAATACAAGTAGAATTGTGAATAAAAATATAGAGGAGAAAGTAAATTGAAAATGATAAGAAACCTATTTTCTACCTTTGACCCTAGAACAGGCCTATTCTTTTCATTAAACTGAACTAGAACGTTTATTATTATTTTACTATTTCCCAATCTATACTGACTTTTCCCTACCCGGAATAGAATTTTATTCCTTAAAATAAGAAATAATCTTCATACTGAATTTAAAACCTTGTTAGGTGAAGGAGGAAGGGGTTTATCTATTATATTTGTAACCTTATTTATATTTATTTTATTTAATAATTTATTTGGTTTAATTCCTTATATTTTCACTAGATCTAGACATTTAACTTTTTCCCTAGCCTTATCACTACCAATCTGATTATCATTTATAATATTTGGGTGAATTAATATAACTCAAAACATATTAGCCCACCTAATCCCACCGGGGACACCTAGAGCTTTAATACCATTTATAGTATTAATTGAAACTATTAGAAATATTATTCGTCCAGGATCATTAGCTGTTCGATTAACAGCTAATATAATTGCAGGGCATCTTTTAATAAGCCTACTAGGTAATAATTTAATTGAAAATTCCAATTTAACAAGAGCCTTACTAATTATAATTCAAATAATATTAATATTATTTGAATCAGCAGTTTCCATAATTCAAGCATATGTATTTTCTGTCTTAAGAACACTTTATTCTAGAGAAGTAATTTATGAGAATAAATAAAAATCACCCCTTTCACCTAGTTAATTATAGACCCTGACCTTTGACAGGATCAATTGGAGCATTAACTCTAACAAGAGGTATAGTTTCATGATTTCATTTAAATAATATATCCCTTTATATTTTAGGAATAATTATTATTCTTATAACTATAATTCAATGATGACGAGATATTGTACGTGAAAGTACATACCAAGGTCTTCACACTAATAAAGTAATTATTGGATTAAAATGAGGTATAATTCTATTTATTATTTCAGAAGTTTTCTTTTTTATTTCTTTCTTCTGAGGGTTTTTCCACAGAAGTCTAGCTCCAACATCAGAAATTGGTAGTTCATGACCACCCTCTGGAATTATAACCTTTAACCCCATACAAATTCCCCTATTAAATACTATAATTCTATTATGTTCAGGATTAACAGCTACATGAGCCCATCATAGATTAATAGAAGGTAACCGAACACAAACATTACAAGGGCTTACATTCACTGTAATTTTAGGTATTTATTTCTCTATTTTACAAGGATATGAGTATATAGAATCACCCTTTGCTATTAGTGACTCCGTCTATGGTTCTACATTTTTTATAGCAACTGGATTCCACGGTTTACATGTAATTATCGGGACAATCTTTCTATCAGTATGTTTATGACGACATTTTATATATCATTTATCAAAACAACATCATATAGGGTATGAAGCAGCAGCTTGATACTGACACTTCGTTGATGTAGTTTGATTATTCCTTTACATTTCTATTTACTGATGAGGAAGATATTCTTTTAGTATATAAGTATAATCAACTTCCAATTGATAGGACCTTTTAGGAAAGAATAATACTAAAAATCTCAATTTTATTTATAATCTCACTATTAATCCCTGTATTATTAATTGTAATGTGCACTTTAATTGCAAAAAAATCCAATATAGACCGAGAAAAACTATCCCCCTATGAATGTGGATTTGACCCATACAAATCCGCCCGAATACCATTTTCTATTCAATTTTTCATAATTGCTATTTTATTTTTAATCTTTGATGTAGAAATTGTGATTATTCTACCCGCTTCCATTACCTTAAAATATGGTATGCTAAGAAACTGAATTATTACTTCTTCATTCTTCATTATTATCCTTTTACTAGGATTACATCATGAATGATATAACGGAATTCTCGAATGAACAAAATAAAGAGGGGTTGTAGTTAATAATAACATTTAATTTGCAGTTAAAAAGTACTGATAGTCTACCTCACCTAAAGCAGTGAAGTAAAAATTACATTTAGTTTCGACCTAAAATTAGAGTTATCTCCTTGCTTTTAATTGAAGCCAAAACAGAGGCTATTCATTGTTAATGAAAAAACTGGTTTATTAACCCAATTAAAAGAGAATGAAGTTTCTGAAAGAAGCTGCTAACTATCTTTCAAGGCAGTTAAAATCTGTCTTTCTCTTATTTATATAGTTTAACTTAAAACACTTCATTTTCAATGAAGAAATAAATTTATTTTTATAAATACTAAAAGGAAATCCACCTCAATATCTTCAATATTGCGCTCTATTATTTAAGCCATTTTAGTAAACAAGAAAAAAAATAAATAATATTAAAAAGGATACTAAATAAATCTTCATATTATTATTCAAATATTTATTTAACAGCAGACCAAAATTAATAGAATAATTATACAAAAGACTAGATATTAAAGATTCACCCCAACCAATATCTATTATATGATTAAATTTACTACCTAAATTTAAACCCACAGAATAAACTATAAAAGTTCTAAAACTAGGTAAAAATCATATTCTACCAGAAAAAGAAGAAAAGAATATCAAACTAAAACTATATAAATTAAATGTATAATTCACTAAACTAAGTTCGTAACCTAAAAATACACCAAATATAATAAAAAAAAGAGCTATTAACTTTAAAGTTAAAGTCATAACTAATAATTCTGGAAATCTAAAAATTAACCAAGATAAAATTGAACCCCCTATAATAGATATAACAACCAATATTATTATAGAACAAATCATAACATAATTTTCCTTATATAATTGACACACATATATATTATTATTGCCTAAAATACAATAATATAAAACACGAATTGTGTAACATGAGGTTAAACCTACAGAAATATAAAAAATTAAAAAAACCGTTAAATTATAATAATCAAAAACTATTATTTCTAGTATAAAATCCTTAGAATAAAACCCAGATAAAAAGGGAAGACCACATAAAGACATATTAGAAATTATAAAACATAAACTAGTATAAGGTATATAATTAACAATCCCCCCTATACTTCGAATATCCTGTGAATCATTCATTACATGAATAATAATGCCCGCACAGAGAAACAAAAGAGCTTTAAAAAAAGCATGAGTTAATAAATGAAAAAACGATAAATCAATATAACCCATAAATAAGACTGATATTATTAAGCCTAACTGTCTTAAAGTTGATAAAGCAATAATCCTCTTAAGATCAAACTCAAAACTAGCCCCTAAACCTGATATAAATATAGTTATTATACCAAACAAAACAAATAAAGAACAATCTATATTAACAAAAGCACCTCTAAATCGAATTAATAAATAAACCCCGGCTGTAACTAAAGTAGAAGAATGGACTAGAGCTGAAACAGGTGTTGGGGCTGCTATAGCAGCTGGAAGCCAAGAAGAAAACGGAATTTGGGCTCTCTTAGTGAAAGCAGCAAGAATTAATAATAAACAGATATATATTACTCATTCATCCCAGATGAATGAGTAATATATATAATGTCAACTTCCAAAATTAATTATCCAACCCACACAAATTAAAATAGCAGCATCCCCTACACGATTTATTAAAATTGTTAATATTCCAGCTGCATAAGATTTATAATTCTGAAAATAAATTACCAACCCATAAGAAACTAACCCTAAACCGTCTCAACCCAACAAAATACTCACTAAATTGGGTCTTATAATTATTATCATTATTGATATAATAAATATTAAAACTAAATATAAAAATCGTACTCGATTTTTATCCCCCTCTATGTAAATAGAACTATAAAAAATAACCATTGAAGAAATTATTATAACTCTAGACATAAATATTAAAGACTTAAAATCAAAAAGAATTGTTATAACTAAAGTACAAGAATTTAAGCTTAAAACCTCCCAATCCAACATAACTAAATAATTTATATTAATAAAATATAAACCTAATATAAATAATAATAAACTCATAATTAATAAAATATAACCCCACAATATATAAATAATTCTTATAATTTAAGGTTAACAACACCTATAACACCACAAATTATTATTCTAAATTAAACTACTTAAATTATAATTGTGTAAGAAATTCTAATTTTAAAATAAATAAATTCAAAGGTAATCAATGTATTATAATTAAATAATATTCACGTATACATCCATAAGAAGAAGGAGATCTTATTGAACTTAATGAACCATGTTGAGTATAAGAGTATAAATAAATTCTATAACAACATCTTAAAAAACAAGAAAATCCTAATAATAACCAAGTATAACTTCTTCATCTCAAAATCCCATTAATTAGTATAATTTCACCCACAAGATTCAAGGTAGGCGGGGCTGCTATATTACCAATACATAACAAAAATCATAGTAAACATATGGAAGGTATAAAACTCATTAATCCTTTATTAATAAAAATTCTACGACTATGTAAACGTTCATAAACAATGTTTGCTAAACAAAATAAAGCTGAAGAGCATAAACCATGACCAATTATTAAAATAATAGAACCCAAAATACCCCAATCATTAAAAATTATTAATCCACTAATAACTAAACCTATATGAGCAACAGAAGAATAAGCAATTAAAGTCTTAATATCAATTTGAACTAGACATATAACCCCTACAACAAAAGTACCTAACAAACTTATTAATACAAAAATAATATTAAAACTTAAAGAATATTCATACATAAATCTATAAACCCGATATAGACCATAACCACCTAACTTCAATAAAACCCCAGCCAAAATCATAGAACCAGAAACTGGTGCCTCAACATGAGCCTTTAATAATCAAAAATGAAATATAATCAAAGGTATCTTAATCAAAAAGGCAAAAATCAAGGCTATAAAAATATATATATTTATGCATAAACCAATAAGATCAAAATATAAAGTACAAGAATTTATATTAATATAAAATAAAGAAATTAATAAAGGTAAAGAAGCAAATAAAGTATAAAAAAGTAAATAATAACCTGCTGAAATTCGTTCGGGCTGATAACCCCACCCGTAAATAAGAAAAAGGGTGGGGATTAAAGAACTCTCAAAAAAGAGATAGAAAAGAAAGAAATTTGAAGATGTAAAGGATAAACATAATACAATAGATAGAGACAATAAAATAAAACTAAACTCTCCTAAATATATAGACTCCCTTAATACTTTTGTTCTAGCCATAATTATTAACATAATAATTCACAAAGTCAAAAGAACTAAACTCCAAGATAAAAAATCCCCTCCTAATGAATATCTTAATATAGTCCAATAACTCTCCATTCAGATGGAATTCAAATATATAAAAAACATTAATATAAATATTAATATTAATATCCAATAATCTATAATAATACATATAGGGATCATGAATAATATTATAAAAAATATTCCTATCATTGTAAAAATCTAAGAGAAGATAGATAGTCATTACCATGACAACGAATTAAAGATACTAAAATAGAAAGACCTAAACAACCTTCGCACACAGAAAAGGTTAAAAAAACCATAATAAAATAAAACCCTTCCCCATATAATAATACATATATATATAAAAAAATAAATAATGAAATCACTAAAACCTCTAATCTCAAAAGAGTTAAAAGTAAATGTTTTCGTCCCATACAAAAAGATAACAATCCTGAGAGAAATAATAATATACTAGAGTAAAAATACAAATCAGAAATAATATTTATAAGTTTTAATAGTTTAAATAAAAACAATGATTTTGTAAATCATAAATAGATATATCTTTAAAACTTCAATAGAAGACGCTAATCTGTCTTTAATCTCCAAAATTAATATTTTACTAAACTATCTATTGATATATATTTTATTATAATATTAATCTTAACTAGAATATTATTACCATTACTAAAGCATCCATTAAGAATAGGACTAATCATTATCTTGCAAACCCTGATCACTGCTATAATTACAGGACAAATAATTAATATATTCTGATTTTCATATATTTTAATATTAACTATAACAAGAGGTATATTAGTTCTATTTATTTATATAGCAAGAATAGCATCAAATGAAAAATTCAAAAGTATAAAGATATCTGTACTATCACTTATCTTAATATTACTACCCTTTATAATTATAATTAATTATAAAGAATTCTTTATAATTAATTTATTTAATAATAAATATATAACATTATACTTAAATTATGAACAATCCATAATTGTAACAAGTTTATTCAATAAACAAGCCTTAATAATTACCATTATACTAGTAATATACTTATTTTATTCATTAATCAGTGTATCCTGAATCGTAAATGTATTTGAAGGACCTCTTCGATCAAAAAACTAATGAACAGCCCAATTCGAAAAAATCATCCTCTTATTAAAATCCTTAACAATTCACTAATTGACCTACCCTGTCCCTCTTCTATTTCCTTATGATGAAACTGAGGATCCTTACTCAGACTCTGTCTATTAATTCAACTATTAACTGGAATTTTCCTAGCTATACATTACACAGCTAACATTGAATTGGCATTTAATAGAGTAATTCACATCTGTCGAGATGTAAATCAAGGCTGAATACTCCGCAATTTACACGCTAATGGCGCCTCATTATTCTTTATTTGTTTATACTTACATATCGGACGAGGTATATATTATGGTTCCTATAAATTAATCACTACATGGTATGTAGGAGTAGTAATACTATTTGTAATTATAGGAACCGCCTTCCTAGGATATGTATTACCTTGGGGACAAATGTCCCTTTGGGGAGCCACAGTAATTACCAATCTTCTATCAGCTGTTCCTTATTTAGGTAATGATTTAGTTAAATGATTATGAGGTGGTTTTTCAATTGATAATGCCACTTTAACACGATTCTTTACATTACACTTTCTATTGCCCTTCCTAATTTCAGCCCTAGTATTAATCCACCTACTATTCCTACATCAAACAGGATCTAATAATCCTTTAGGACTAAATAGTAATTATGACAAAATCCCATTTCACCCTTACTTTTCAATTAAGGACTCATTAAGAACAACAATTGTATTATTCCTATTTATTATATTAAGAATATTAGAACCTCGACTACTAGGAGACCCTGAAAACTTTATTCCTGCTAATCCATTAGTAACCCCAATTCACATTCAACCAGAATGATATTTTTTATTTGCATACGCAATTCTTCGATCTATCCCTAATAAATTGGGGGGAGTAATTGCTATAGTAGCATCAATCTTAATTATTATAATTTTACCATTAACTAACAAGCCTAAGATACAATCAATAACATTCTACCCTATTAATAAAAGATTATTTTGAATACTATCAGTAAATTTAATTCTATTAACATGAATTGGGGCTCGACCAGCAGAAGAACCATTTATTTTTACAGGACAAATATTAACTATAACTTATTTTTTATATTTCATTGTAAACCCTATAATCTTAACTATATGAGACAAAATTACTAAATAGTTAATTAGCTTAAATAAAAGCTTATACCTTGAAAGTATAAGATAAGAATAGATATCTTATTAACTTCACTAATATAAATGACTATAATATAGTTAATATAAAGCCTAAAATACCAATAAAAAATAAAATATAATTTAAAGAAACAGGTAAAAATCCCCTCCATGTAAGATATATTAATTTATCATAACGAAATCGAGGTAAAGTACCACGTACTCAGTAAAATATAAATACCAAAAAAACCACCTTAAAATAAAATATTAATCTACCTAAATCGCAACCTATAAAAAAAATAACTCTCAGTATACTCATAAAAATAATATTTATATATTCAGATAAAAAAATAAATGCAAATCCACCTCTACTGTATTCTACATTAAATCCAGAAACTAGCTCTCTCTCACCCTCTGCAAAATCAAAAGGTGAACGATTAGTTTCTGCTAAACATGAACTAAATCAGCACAAAAATAATGGGATAGATAAAAAAATAAACCAAACATTTTGCTGAAAAATCCAAAAATAAATAAGACTTAAACCTTGAACTAAAATAAGCAAACTAATTAATATCAAAGATAATCTTACTTCATAAGAAATTGTCTGTGCTACAGAACGCATACTTCCCAATATAGCATAATTAGAATTTGATGACCAACCAGATAATATAATACCATAAACTCCCAATCTAGAACAACATAAAAAAAATACAACTCCCAAATTAAAACTAACCACATTAACAAAAAAAGGAAACACAACCCACATCAATATAGAAAGAAAAAGCATAAAGATTGGAGAAACAAAATAAATCACAAAATTTGAAACTTCCGGTCAAGTCTGTTCCTTAAAAAATAATTTCAAACCATCAGAAAATGGTTGTAAAAGCCCTATAAAACCAACCTTATTAGGACCCTTCCGCAACTGAATATAACCTAAAACCCTCCGCTCTAATAAAGTTACAAAAGCCACAGCCAATAAAACCATTAAAATTAATAATAAAAAAGAAATAACAAAAATTATTCACTGTGATATATTATCACTTAAATAAATCCTAAATTTATTGCACTAATCTGCCAAGAAAATAATATTAATCAATTTCAACAAAATTATTTTATACTCTTGGTCCTTTCGTACTAAAAAGTATTATTCTATTTAAAGATAGAAACCAACCTGGCTCACGCCGGTCTGAACTCAGATCACGTAAAATTTTAAAAGTCGAACAGACTTAGTTAATGAGCTACTACGCCCAAAACTTATTTTAATCCAACATCGAGGTCGCAAACTCCTCTATTAATGTGAACTCTCTAGAGAAATTACGCTGTTATCCCTAAGGTAACTTAATCTTATAATCGTAATTTACGGATCATAAAAACACTTATCTATGAAAAATAATAAATAAAGTTAGTAAAATTTATTCGTCACCCCAACCAAATATATTAATAAATTTATTAACAATATTCACTAAATGTTAATAAATTTATTAATATATAAAGTTCTATAGGGTCTTCTCGTCCCTTAACTTAATTTAAGCTTTTTAACCTAAAAATTAAATTCATTCTATATAATAAAGAAAGTTAACCCCTCATCAAACCATTCATTCCAGTTCCCAATTAAAGAACAATTGATTATGCTACCTTCGCACAGTTAAAATACTGCGGCCATTAAATTAATCATTGGGCAGGCCTGACCTTAAATCAATTCACTAAAGGACATGTTTTTGTTAAACAGGTGAAGGTTAAATTTGCCGAGTTACTATAATATACATAAACAATTACTAATTCTATCATTTTTTCAATCAATTAGTAATTAAACGATTTATTTTAATAAAAATCTAATAATATTAAAATAAATAATAAATTAAGAATAATTATAACAAAATAAAAGATGGAAATTTCTAATCCTACATAACTTATTAATAATAATAAAAATTTAGATTGATAGAAGAGCTAATCCCCCTCTACCTAAAGTAAAATATACATTTATAATATAAGAAATAAATAAATTTTACTCTGCATTAAATGCAATTATTAAAAAACCAGATATATTAATGTTGAATGACATATCATCTCTATATTAGAATTTAATTTTATATTACTACATAAACAATTATTCTAATATATCCCCATTAATTTCGGGAAAATTAAATAATTAATATAATTTAATAAACCCTGATACAAAAGGTACAAAAAATAAATTTTACTTTTAAATAATTTTAAATTCCCACTACTGTACAAAATATATAAATATAACAAGTATTTCATTAATAACTACTAAACAAACAATTATTTTTTGCAACTATTTAAATATTCCTAAAAATAAACTTTAATTAAATTTTTCAAATTAACTTAATCAATTAAGCTTCTTATTAATGTAAATAATAATGTTTTTACTAAACTATAATCTGAACTTCCTAGATCCACCTTCCGGTAGATCTACTTTGTTACGACTTATTTCATCTCTAATGAAAGCGACGGGCGATATGTGCATAATTTAGAGCCTTAATCAGTTCTATTAATTAATTAAACTTACTACCAAATCCTATTTAATTCTATTATTTCAAATATTCATCCACTAATAATTTAAAAGTAACCCACCTCTACTTTATTATTACTGCACCTTGACCTGACATATTTTTTTACCAAAATATAAGAAAATAACTTATCAGAACATTCAATGACAGAGGTATACAAGTCAAAATAAAGTTAAATCTAACGTGGATTATCAATTACAGGGCAGGTTCCTCTGGAAAGATTAAATTACCGCCAAATTATTTTAATTTCAAGATCATAACTCTTAGTACTATGATTATTATTTTACAGCTAAAATAATAGGGTATCTAATCCTAGTCTTTAAATCAGCTTTCATATACAATTAACATATATATAATTTATAAATTAAAATTTCACCTAACAATGTGTATATTATATATTAACAAAAACAAAATAATATTAACCAAGAATATTCATTATACCTTATTGTATAACCGCAACTGCTGGCACAAACTTAGTTAGATAATTATAAATTTAACTAAATCTAACCCTAATTAATTTATTAATATTAAAAACTGGGAATATAAAGTAATACACAATTTAACTGTGTATATAAAACAAGAAAAATCCTCCATGTTAACATTAACTTAAAATGAATAATTAAGCATTAATCAAACTTTTAACTTTAACATGAAAAACATGGATCACATTAAGTGTACTTCCCCCCTCCGGTGGTCGCTACGCTCCCCCCTCCGGTGGTCGCTATTACTATTATAGTAATTATTTCATAAGTATTATTACACATATATGCTAAAAGTCTTTAACCCTTTAAGGGGTTGAGCCTTTTACCTATATCTTTTATTAAAACATAAAAGATTTAGTTGTACTTTCAAATTGTCAGGTAGTTTGATTAAGGTTGTTATACTTGTATTAAGTATTTCCTGTAAAATTCACTATTATGCAACTCTATTATAACTAGTTAGTAACTACGGTATGTACTATCTGGTAAGCTCTAAGGGATAACCTCTTCGTATTCCCACTTTGTGGTTCTACTCAGTCCTATAAATATTCTCTATTCCTGTATCTTTCCAATTCATCCTCTAAAACCCCTAGTGTTTTGTCAAATTCATTTCATTCTTTTCTCCTTTCCTTTTCCTATTCCTCTATTTCTATTACTTTTCTGCCCTTCTATATTTTATTTCGTTTTTTGCCTCAATTTATTAATATAATATCCTCCCTAAAATATTATACCAATAAATTAAATTATAAAAACAAGATTTCTTAAATTTACTCTATAAATTCAAATTATTTTATATACACAAAATAAAAGTACTGGAATGCATCTATATTTACTAATAAATTTACCTAGATAAAAATATTCAATTAAATTATAAAAACAAGATTTCATACTTTCTTAAATTTACTCTATAAATTCAAATTATTTTATATACACAAAATAAAAGTACTGGAATGCATCTATATTTACTAATAAATTTACCTAGATAAAAATATTCAATTAAATTATAAAAACAAGATTTCATACTTTCTTAAATTTACTCTATAAATTCAAATTATTTTATATACACAAAATAAAAGTACTGGAATGCATCTATATTTACTAATAAATTTACCTAGATAAAAATATTCAATTAAATTATAAAAACAAGATTTCATACTTTCTTAAATTTACTCTATAAATTCAAATTATTTTATATACACAAAATAAAAGTACTGGAATGCATCTATATTTACTAATAAATTTACCTAGATAAAAATATTCAATTAAATTATAAAAACAAGATTTCATACTTTCTTAAATTTACTCTATAAATTCAAACATGCTCCAATTTATTTTTTTTCAAATAAAAAGATACAAAAATATAAACCTAAAGTCTCCCTACAAGTAAGTTTATATTTAAGATTTCTTTTATCATAAGGGACGTCTCACTAAAATTAGTGAATTATTTAATACTTACCCCGATGCTTTATGATATTGTCAATATCAATATATTATCGC